TCTGACTAAATCCAGGTATTGTGAACATCCCCTCATTTTCATCCCGGAGCATTTTAATCTTAAGTTTCCTGTTTATTGAAAAATCCCATTATTGGCTCACCTTTTCATCGATCCATATGGATCGATCTAGCAATGATGGAATATATATTCTGTTTACTGAATTACATAAAATTTTAGACAACTCCATATTATATGTATTTCATACGTATGAACGGAGATGAGAATGAGAGGGTGAATAAAACAAAGAGAATTTTCGGCGCAAATTCGATTCGAATGAATTTGCGAAAGATACAAATGGAAATAAATTGAGAAATTCCTGGAAAAAAATTATGCTACTTAGTAGACTTGACTTATGAAGTCTTGTATAGAATATCCAAATTGATCCAATTTCTACTTATTATTTATGATATTACGATCAGATTGAGTACAAAAAGTGGATTCGGGATTTCATTTAATCGACTCTCCAGGAATGGGATAAAGACAGAATAATCAGGAGCAGTATAGAGTTTACTTTTATTTTAACACTTCATACTCAACAAATGATTAGCGGATCTTTTTTTTTTTTTATTATTTGAATTCATAGAATATGATTGAAGTGCATAACATAATCCTAATATAATAGGAGTGAGTTGTATTTATTAAGTATATGCCAATATAGTTATCTAGCTATCTGTATATTTCATCTTTTATCATAGTTCCACTTGGGGCAACACAGGTCGTGCCATATCATAATTGTTCTTTTCTATTCACTGAAAAATTAAAGCACGATCATTCTATTCTCTATAGAAATACATAGGAAGATACCTTACTCGGTATCTATTAACAATTTTTGTTCTGGGGTTTACATATATTTACATATATACATAATTGTTGTTATAATTGAAAAGTTGTTATAATTGAAAATAAAAAAAAGATTTATTATTGAAATTTTTGAATGAAAATGCAATTTATATATATTATTGAATATATATATTATTTATTTAATTTATTTATTTAATATTATATTTTATTATATTTCATTTATTTATTATATATTTATTTATTTTTTATATTTATATTATATATATTTTTATATATTATAATTATTATATTTATATTGATTGGTATATTTATAATTTATATTGATACTGATTAGTAGTAAATTAGTAGTAAATCAATTTGATTTTTGTTGTCATTAAATTAAAGAAATACAATTTAAAATGCAAATTTCAAAATCGTTCATTAATTCAAAGTTAATAGTATAGTTAATGGTTCAATTTGCCCTGAATTTTTCAGTCATAAATCCATTTTTTCTCTTTTGACTCTTTTTGAAAAGAAAGGAAAAGTTTTTAATTTAAATGGTATAAATATGTATGAAGATAGAATCAATTGAAGAAAATGATCTCAATTAGATCCAATAAAAAAGAGGAATTATTTTTTAGAAAAGGATAAGTACAACGGAATTCAGGATCCAAATCAAATAAGAAAGAAACAAACGTCAGTAATCCCCCCAAAAATTAAGAAAATTTTAGGAATAAGTATAATATAATTTCCAATTTCTATCCATTTCTATTGTTTTGGCGGCATGGCCAAGTGGTAAGGCGGGGGACTGCAAATCCTTTATCCCCAGTTCAAATCTGGGTGTCGCCTGATCAACAAAAAACTCGAGATTTCTTATCCTACTGATCTAAACCCAAATCGACGAACCCGACAGAAACAGAGGTAAAGTAAAGGCCTAGGCCTTGTCAATACTTGATTTTAAGAATGATACATAGGTTCTAGAAAAGTAGAAAAGCAAAGACTGTTACTTTTTCCTCTCAAAATATGTATTCTGAGTGTGGCCAAAACAAACCGGTACTATTCTATTGTACTAGGCATAAGATAAATCAAATAAATATTGAGAGCCAGTTCTGAGATTCAGAACTACGAGAGTAAGAGATCGGAAATCTTATCTTAGTAGTCAAAGAGTCAAAAAGGACTCTCTATTTTTGCTTCTAGGATTATAAATGGATGATAGGAAAGACTATCAAATCTTCCTAATTTAATTACTTACTCTACACTATTAAGGTAGTTAGTGTCTACTGATTCAGTATAGAATTGGATAGGCTGATGGGAAATCAATTTAGGAGTTGTGTAAAGAAATGAATAAAGATACTTTGTCTCCAAACTCGCAAAAAATTCTTAGTGCTCAATCAACCAATGGTTGATTGGCCCTTATAGAAATAGAATAAAGATTCAAAATTTTTCTTTCAGAGGAGATTACAAAAAAAAATATCGCATGGAATTTCCAATTCTTTCACGGAAAGAGAAACTGTAAGGCTTAGAGACAATATAGGTATAGAATAGATAGTTATAGTTATCTACCTTGATGGTATATTTTTATGTATGTTTTTTTTTGCTTATGAAAAAAAGTCAACAAACAGTGAGTCTTACTATTTCTACATGTTTTATTTTATTAGGATAGGAGCATTCACTTGATATTCCAAAAGCATGTATATTGTATTTGATTTGTGCCTAATCTTTACCGATTCTACTAATCTTTACTTTACCGATTCTAACAGAAATACCGTAATATAGGAACTTGTTACGAATGGATTTTGGGGATTGTTTCATCAATAGCCTTAAGTCATAATTCCATTTTGACTCTGCACCATTGATTCTACTATGATTAGTGATCAATAATGGAATAATTCTTTCATTTCATAAGGATAGGAGACATAATTCACATGGATATAGTAAGTCTCGCTTGGGCTGCTTTAATGGTAGTCTTTACATTTTCCCTTTCACTCGTAGTATGGGGGAGGAGTGGACTTTAGAAGTCCTATTATATTAATTGAGTAATCGAATTGTATCAATTGTTTAATTGATTGTTGTTTTACGAACTGTTTAAAAGCAAAATGCCTCTGTTTTCAAATTCTGCTGTAATACAGTAAAATATGAATAAAAAAATACACTAATGAATAATAATCATTCGAGCAAACAATGAATGATTACCATAGTTGTATTTCGAAACTCAAATCAACGGAATACATATGATAGGATTTTTTTCCAACCAAGCTCTTCCTATTCTCTATTTTGATTTGTTGAACTAGTTCTTACCAGAATTACAGATATTACAATAAAAAACAAGCAACCTTTCTTTTTTCCTTTATTTGTTTCCTTCTTTCTTTACTTTTACACTTTTACTGTTCCAAGAGAAAGTTATTCTGCTATTACAGCGATACATACTTTCTACTGTAAACTCTTAGTGGTTGTCCAAACAAAACAGGTCCTACGCATAAAAAATCTTGCTTGCGTTGAGCGATCTACATATCATACATTTAACATTTTAGACTTCTAGAAATTTTATTTATTTAGGCTTTATCGACTCACCTAATGTCATGTTTAAGCATGACAAATCGACGAATCTACTACCCCCTTTTCCAGATCCGAAGAAGTTACCATAGAACTTCATGGATCATCTGTGTATAGCTCAATCAATGACTTTTTTGGAATGGTAAAAAAAAAGAAAAAGGATTCCTTGGTTTCGTTTTCTTTTATATAATTTTATATAAAATATACCCACACTTTTCTTCCTACATTGATTGTTTTGATCTATCTCGGGATCCTTATTTAAAATTATAAGAAGCCTAGAAATTAGAATAGAACAGTTGACCTTCAATTAAATTATTATTTATTTCGGATTGATCAAAATTCATACAAATGGCTGTAGCGACGAAATAAATATAAATAGAATTGGAGTGCTATTTTACATATTATATTTACATAAATAATACATACAGACGTATTGAAGATTGATCTATGTTATCAAACCTATATCTGTATAAAAATTTATATTATAATAGATAGTCTACAATACTAGATAGTGTGGTAGAAAGATTTATATTTATATTATATAGTTTAATTCTTTCTACCATACTATCTCAGATACTGTCGATCCAGTCCGATCATTTTATTTAAGACTTGGAGTTTAAATCCCTTTCTTTTCTTCAATCATTGATAAGAAGTAATAAAAGTATCAGTCAACTTAATCATTTTGACTGACTGTTTTTACATAGATGATAAGTAAAAAAGCAGTAGGAACTAGAATGAACAGTGCAGTAGCAATAAATGCGAGAATATTTACTTCCATAATCTTATTGTTTTTTTTCTTCGCAATAACTCGGGATCTAATCCCATAGAGATGAGAAATTTGACTGCTGTAAATTAAATGGGATGAATTGCATCCTAATGATACTGAATCGGATCAATGTTATGAATAACAATATCTAATCTATCAAATCGACTCATCGTCGAGAATTGAATAGTATAACATAGGAAGATCTTTTATCCATACCAAGTAAAAAATGGGATTCCTGATCCGATAAAGAATCCCACTGAATTTATCATCCTTTTACACTCTTTTCTATAAACGGCCCTCTTCCTTATACAATATCTTTCCTTAGACTTATACAATTAATTATCTGATGAGATATCATATGACCGGTATTCCATTGGCTATAGACCCAAGTAGTAGAAGTGCAATAGAAAAAATGACGCGTTAAACTATAAGCTAAGTTTTTTGTGAATCGATACTAGTAAAAGAAGCGGAAATTGCCGTATTGATGATAAATGCAAAATAAAATAAAAAAAAAAAAGAAATAAAGATCCCTACATGGAATTAGATCTTGCTCCCTGTCCCCCCTTTTTTTGTCGGGGCAATAGAGAGATAAATTCATCGGATCGTCGGATCCTAGTTCGGGACTGACGGGGCTCGAACCCGCAGCTTCCGCCTTGACAGGGCGGTGCTCTGACCGATTGAACTACAATCCCAGCGGGATGTACAGCATACATATTCTTGTGTTATCATAAGAGCATTCTATTTGCTGTGTTGTAACATAGACACGAATGATATATGGATATCCACATAGAATAGATATGGACTATACTCTATCTAGTGATATAGTAAGAATAACACGGTTTAACTAGTAATCCTGTGATTCTTTTTATTGCTACAAGATTGATTATCAATCTTTCAATGAGAAAAAGAAAAAACAACAAAAATTCAACTCTTTTCTTTATTCTTCCATATAGGATTGGGCATTTATGGAAAATAAATTGGTTATATCATACTCAAAAGAAAGCGGCGAATTTTTGGGCCGAGCTGGATTTGAACCAGCGTAGACATATTGTCAACGAATTTACAGTCCGTCCCCATTAACCGCTCGGGCATCGACCCAGGAAGAATCAATATCAATTATATTATAATTATATATTTAATAATTATATATTTATAATTATATTTTATATATATTTATAATTATATTTTATATGATATATGATATAGGTTTTTTGATAATTGATAATCCACGATCAGCTTACTTTCGCAGTACCCTACCCCCAGGGGAAGTCGAATCCCCGCTGCCTCCTTGAAAGAGAGATGTCCTGAACCGCTAGACGATAGGGGCATACCCGCCCGACCACCACCAGACTATGATCATAGTATGATCAGTTTTTCGGAATTGTCAATACAATATAAAATAAATATAAATATAAGTAATGTAATAACGTAATGGTATGATTAGATCCGAAAGACTTTTCCTACTTTCACGATTCTATATAATTTTAAAAATTTTTTTTATGGTTCATAAATAATGTCCCATTATCTCATTAATTATCCATTATCCCATTAATTTCATTATATACTATACATTTACATTATTAATTATATTACATACATTTATTGCTTTATTATTTATATTACTTTATTAATTAAATTATATTATTTTTACTATATTGTTTTTACATACAATTAATTAATACTTAATACATTTAATTATTTATGTATGATTATGTAAAATAATGTAATATAATAATAAAAAAAAATTTATCATTTTTTTTAATATAATTATATAATATAATATAATTATAATTTAATATAATTTTTAATATTATTATAATATAATTATAATAATAAATAATGAAGTACAAACCAGAGAAGTATAGTATTCTTTTAGTTCAAATAGTGATTGGTCTAACAGAAAAAAGGTAGAAGTTTCATTTATTCAATTCGCACTAATTGATTTTTTCAGATGAGACATGATTCAATCAAATTTCGTAAATCTATGTTGTATTGGTACACGTATCAATCAAGTCAATCTTGTTCTGATGGATCGGTGAAATAAAAGCAAATACAATACAAAAAGTGACATCGGTCTTGAAACAATTCACTGTATTGGTATTTCTCAAAAAAAGGCATTTTACCCTAGACTTGACTTCTGATTTCACTTCTTTTCTTAAGTAAATCCAATATCTTGTTCCTGAATGAGTTCCTATGCATACATGTATCTATATATGTAATATATGTACGTATATACATACAGTAGACTCATAATGGAAAATGAATTGCTAATTCATTTTTTTTTAAGCCCTTTTAACTCAGTGGTAGAGTAACGCCATGGTAAGGCGTAAGTCATCGGTTCAAATCCGATAAAGGGCTTTTTCCACGAAACTCCAGTCTTTGTTTTTCAGCCGAAAGGAGAATAGAGAGATCTTGTTGATATTTGTCAAAAAGATAACCGCCATTATAAACATAAACCACCATTATAATGAGTATTATCAGCTATAGTTTATAAAGTTGTTGAACATTTATTCATTATGTTAATCAATCACTACACTTTTTAGGAGAAGTCGACCCTGTAGTGGTATAGTAGTTCTCCTCATGTTTCCTTATTCATATTTTTTTGATCCCGGGACTATTCTAGATATCTAATCTTGATTATTAATCACCAAACCAAAGTATTCCGATTTCTCCAGTATTCCAACCAAACCCACCGTTAAAGTTAAAAAAAAAAAAAAGTAAGTGGACCTAACCCGTTGAATCATGACTATATCGGCTATTCTGATATTCAAATTCTATAGAGATGAAATTGTAGAAGCGGACTCTTTTTCATTTTTTTCCTTTTAACCATCCAAGAATTTGTCGATATTTCCGGTTTCATCTTCTTGTTACTGGATGCTCCATAGGAATAAATTGCTATTCCTTTCCCCCACAAAGAAAAGTTTATTTCGATAATAAATTTTTCAATCTCTTTCTTTGATTCCAGAATCAAATATTATTGTTTTGTTTCGCCAATGCAATAGGAAACAAATGCAATAAAGGGGCTTTTTTCATTTCTAGTTTACCATTATTTAATATTGAATTTAGTATTTCAAATTTCATTTTTAATTTCATAGGGGCAGAGAAAAAAATAAGAAATTTTTTTATCTACTGGATTGGATAAAGGTAAAGTAAAAAGATAAATATTCGAAGTTCATTTTTTTGTTCGACCCGCTAAAAGAGGTACTCTGGCATTTGAGTCATAGGACAATTCAGGGTTCAAAAGGTTATTAAGAAAAAATAGTAATAGTAAGGACTAATCAAATCAAACTAATGGATTTACCTGGGTCGGTTTGTAGTCCAATAGAAAAGAAGAATTTGTATCTTCGAAACCCATTGGAAGGGGTATTGGACGAGACGAAGAATCGTCCATAGATAATCAA